AAAACTCTAAAGAAAGAAAAAAAGGAGACCCATGCCATGATTTTCAAATCTTTTCTACTTAGTAGTCTAAGTTTATCGATGAGGATAATTAATTCGGTCGTTGTGGTCGGACTCTATTATGGATTTCTGACCCCATTCTCCATAGGTCCCTCTTAGATCTTCTTTCTCCAATCTTGGGTTAGGGAAGAAGGAGATATTCGCGACTACTGGCGGTTTCATTATGGGGCAGCTCATGATCTTCATATCGATCTATTATCCACCTCTGCATCTATTCTTTCTTAGCTAAACGGGTGGAAGATCCATCCAATTTGGTTATATCATGGACTCGAAAAACGGATCTGAATGTGACTGAAATGCACGATCTTCACAGGTATCACTTTTCACGATACCTAAACCTAAAAGGTGGAATAGCGATTTTCGAACCATTTCCTATAAGAGAATGGTTTCCATTACTTTGAGAAATGGATTCTATATCAAACTATAGCTATTGCATTAAAGAAGAAACTAATAGAAGTCGAAGACGCGGAATGGTAGTGAATAGAGAAAAAGATTCTTCTGATTTTCTTGTTCCTGAAAATATTCTATCTATCTCCTAGACGCCGTAGAGAATTGAGAATTTTCATGTCTTTCAATTCTCATACTCGTAATTGGAAAGTTACGGAAGGAGATCCATCATTTTGCAATGAAAACAACATAAAAAACTCTGGACAATTTCGAAATCAGACCAAGCGTCTTAATACATATGCAAAAAAATTCATTATTGGCCCACCATTGATTACAAGATTTAGCTTTTATGAATCGCTATTGGTTTGATACGAGTAATGGCAGCCGTTTCAGTATGTTAAGGATACAGATGTATCCACAATTCATTTAGAGTTACTTAATAGCCTATTTCTTATACTATATCTCTATCCCGTGAAATTCTCGAGCCGAAAGATGGATGCATATGCTGTGTTTCATTTTGCTAAATTATATCAATTAAATGGTATATCAATTCTATAAATTGGATATAGCAATAAATAAATCAGCAAAATTCTTTTATTTTAGATAGAAGAAATGTTTCTTCTATCTAAAATAAAAGAATGTACCCTTCTATGCAAATCCAATTTGCATCGATAAAATAAATCCAAATTCCAGATTCCAGCAGTAGATGAATAATTGCAAATTTTTGTGTGTACGAGATTAGAATAACTTCAAAATAACTGACATAATTTTGTATTTTTCCTGATCAGAAAAATACATGAAAAAGAAAGGAGGTAGAAAAATTTTTTGATTTATGGTTAAAGAAGAAAAACAAGAAAACAGGGGTTCTGTTGAATTTCAAGTATTCAGTTTCACCAATAAGATACGGAGACTTGCTTCACATTTGGAATTACACAAAAAAGATTTTTCATCGGAAAGAGGTCTACGAAGACTTTTGGGAAAACGTCAACGTTTGCTGGCTTATTTGGCTAAGAAAAATAGAGTACGTTATAAGAAATTAATCAGTCAGTTGGATATTCGGGAGAAGTAATTTAATCGTTCGAATTTTTTTCTTATTTTATTAGTAGTCTTATAGTAGTCTTAGATTTTGCATTTTGATAAGCCTCGTTTTGAGGAATTCATGGAATAATCCATTTTCATGGAAAAAAGAATAAGAACAAGGATATGAGTCCACCGCTTACAAGAAAAGATCTCATGATAGTCAATATGGGCCCTCAACACCCATCAATGCATGGTGTTCTTCGACTGATCGTTACTCTCGATGGTGAAGATGTTATTGATTGCGAACCCATATTAGGGTATTTACACAGAGGAATGGAAAAAATCGCGGAAAACAGAACTATTATACAATACTTGCCTTATGTAACACGGTGGGATTATTTAGCTACTATGTTTACAGAAGCAATAACGGTAAATGCACCTGAATTCTTGGAGAATATTCAAATACCCCAAAGAGCCAGCTATATTAGGGTAATTATGTTGGAATTGAGCCGTATAGCTTCTCACTTATTATGGCTTGGACCTTTTATGGCGGATCTCGGGGCACAGACTCCTTTTTTCTACATTTTTAGAGAGAGAGAATTGATATATGATCTATTTGAAGCTGCTACAGGTATGCGAATGATGCATAATTACTTTCGCATCGGAGGAGTAGCTGCCGATCTACCTTATGGATGGATGGATAAATGTTTAGATTTCTGTGATTATTTTTTACGAGGAGTTGTTGAATATCAACAACTTATTACACAGAATCCTATTTTTTTAGAACGAGTTGAAGGAGTCGGTTTTATTAGCGGAGAAGAAGCTGTAAATTGGGGCTTATCGGGCCCAATGTTACGAGCTTCTGGAATACAATGGGATCTTCGTAAAATTGATCCTTATGAGTCTTACAATCAATTTGATTGGAAAGTACAATGGCAAAAAGAAGGAGATTCGTTAGCTCGCTATTTAGTACGAATCGGTGAAATGAGGGAATCCATAAAAATTATCCAACAAGCTGTAGAGAAAATTCCGGGAGGACCTTATGAGAATTTAGAAGCCCGACGCTTTAAGAACGCAAAGAATTCCGAATGGAATGATTTTGAATATCGATTTCTTGGTAAAAAACCTTCGCCCAATTTTGAATTATCAAAGCAAGAGCTTTATGTAAGAGTAGAAGCTCCAAAAGGTGAATTAGGAATTTATCTGATAGGAGATGATAGTCTTTTCCCCTGGAGATGGAAAATTCGTCCACCTGGTTTTATTAATTTACAAATTCTTCCTCAGCTAGTTAAAAAAATGAAATTGGCTGATATCATGACGATATTAGGTAGTATAGATATCATTATGGGGGAAGTTGACCGTTGAAATGATAATAGAGGTAGAAACTATCAATTCTTTTTCGAAATCGGAATTATTAAAAGAAGTCTACGGACTGATATGGATTCTACCCATTTTGACCCTCCTACTGGGAATCACAATAGAAGTACTCGTAATTGTGTGGTTAGAAAGAGAAATATCTGCAGCGATACAACAACGTATTGGTCCTGAATATGCTGGCCCGCTGGGACTGCTTCAAGCTATAGCAGATGGAACTAAGCTACTTTTAAAAGAAGATATCCTCCCATCCCGAGGAGACATTCCTTTATTTAGCATTGGTCCCTCTATAGCAGTCATATCCGTTTTATTAAGTTTTTTAGTTATCCCTTTGGGATATCGTTTTGTTTTAGCTGATCTTAGTATTGGTGTTTTTTTATGGATTGCTATTTCAAGTATTGCTCCTATTGGTCTTCTCATGGCGGGATATAGCTCAAATAATAAATATTCTTTTTCAGGCGGTCTACGAGCGGCTGCTCAATCTATTAGTTATGAAATACCATTAACTTTTTGTGTACTAGCAATATCTCTACGTGTGATTCGTTAAAATGGGATCTTTTTCCTCTAAAATACATTGAATGCTTATCTTCCTTTGCTTATTCTGTATTCGGATTGGTAAGTTAAACTAGATAGCTATATGAGTGAAACAAAACAGCTTATTAATTTGTAGTAAAAATATAAAATCTCATTTCCTATGTACAAGAAAAAAGTTCAAGTAAACATAAGCAGTGTAAACTCTTTACCCCAAGGTTGAGATTGTTTGATTAGTCATCATATCTTGAAGCGGGCAAGAATAAAGGATTCGCAATATGGAATTCCATTACTAGAATATTTTGAGTTATTACTATAACTTATAACCATAAGGCAATCCATCAAAAGTTAGTGAGGGATTAGAAACACTAAAGTACATACAGGATTAGTAATGAGAGAATCTAAATCATTAGACATTTTTCCTCATAAAAGGAATCGTAATAAAGACTTGAAATTGGTGGAAATGATCAAGTAGTACTTTCTTCGGATTCCGGTCTAGAGTATGTTCCCATTCACTTGTTAAAGAAATGGCTATCAAGAACGAATTAACCCTTTATTCTTTTTTTCTTTTTAAGTATACCCTTCCCCGGGAAAGAAGAATAGGACAAAAGATATGGAATGCAATAGAAAAAGGATCTTTATTTATTCTTTCCTTCCTTTATCCCTATTCATACAGAATTGCTCATGAACTAATGCCCAATTCTTTCCATTTATTAATTGCTATAACGAGTGTTTTATTCCAATAATAAGTTATTACCGAGCAAAGAAAAATTTATATTTTATTATATAAAGGATGAGATCAATTCAGAAGCGCTTTTTTGTTATTCTAGCAGACAGAATTGCTTTGGTCTAATTTGGGACTTTCCAATCAATTTTATCTTACCTAATTCTATCTACGCCCAGGGAATAATACCGAAATGAAACAATCTTTTCTTTTTTTCTGATCATAGAGGAGCCGTATGAAGCTAAGGTTTCATGTACGGTTTTGGAATAGCGGTGGGAACTGTAATGTTATCATCGACTATGATTATCTAACAGTTCAAGTACAGTTGATATAGTTGAAGCACAGTCCAAATATGGTTTTTTGGGGTGGAATCTTTGGCGTCAGCCTATAGGTTTTCTAGTTTTTCTAATTTCTTCTTTGGCAGAATGTGAAAGATTACCCTTTGATTTACCAGAAGCGGAAGAAGAATTAGTAGCAGGTTATCAAACCGAATATTCTGGTATTAAATATGGTTTATTTTATCTTGTTTCTTACCTAAATTTATTAGTTTCCTCTTTATTTGTAACTGTTCTATACTTAGGCGGGTGGAATTTATCTATTCCCTATATATCCTTTTTTGGATTTTTCCAAATGAATAAAATAATGGGAATTTTGGAAATGGTAATAGGTATCTTTATTACATTAACTAAAGCTTATTTATTTCTCTTCATTTCTATCACAATAAGATGGACTTTACCCAGGATGAGAATGGATCAGTTATTAAATCTTGGTTGGAAATTTCTTTTACCTATTTCTCTGGGCAATCTCTTATTAACAACTTCTTTCCAACTAGTTTCACTATAAATAAGATAATACAATAACAGTAAGAATATTTTCAACACAAAAGTTCTCTCAAACAAGAGAAAGAAACATACCTTTTTCATACATATTTAGAATATGTTCCCTATGCTAACTGGGTTCATTAGTTATGGTCAACAAACAATACGCGCCGCAAGATACATTGGTCAAGGTTTCATAATTACCTTATCCCACACAAATCGTTTACCTATAACGATTCACTACCCTTATGAAAAATCAATTACATCGGAGCGTTTCCGGGGGCGAATACACTTTGAATTTGATAAATGCATTGCTTGTGAAGTATGTGTTCGCGTATGCCCGATAGATCTACCTCTTGTGGATTGGAGATTTGAAAAGGATATTAAAAGGAAACAATTGCTTAATTATAGTATTGATTTTGGAGTTTGTATATTTTGTGGTAACTGTGTTGAATACTGTCCGACAAATTGTTTATCGATGACTGAAGAATATGAACTTTCTACTTATGATCGTCATGAATTGAATTACAATCAAATTGCTTTGAGTCGGTTACCAATCTCCATAATGGGAGATTACACAATTCAAACAATTAGGAATTCGCCTCAAAGTAAAATAGATGAAGAAAAATTTGGGAATTCAAGAACGATTACTGATTACTAGGTATTAGGATTTTTTTTTTGTTAGAAAAATCCATTTTTACTAACTATAACGAAAAAAGAATAACTACTGCTTAATAACTTATATACATATACAAAAAAATATCCTAATATCTTTTTCCTTCCTTGAATCTTTTAGTTTTAGTCAGTTCATGAAAAATTTTATACTATAAATTTCTTCTTATCCATAATGGATTTACCTGGACCAATACATGAGATTCTTGTGCTATTTGGGGGATTTATTCTTCTACTAGGGGGTCTAGGAGTAGTATTACTTACCAACCCAATTTATTCTGCCTTTTCGCTGGGATTAGTTCTTGTTTGTATATCCTTATTCTATTTTTTATTGAATTCCTACTTTGTAGCTGTCGCACAACTTCTTATTTATGTGGGAGCCATAAATGTCTTGATCATATTTGCTGTAATGTTTGTAAACGGCTCAGAGTGGTCTAAAGATAAGAATTTTTGGACTATTGGAGATGGGTTTACTTTACTCGTTTGTATAACTATTCCTTTTTCACTAATGACTACTATCCCAGATACGTCGTGGTATGGAATTCTTTGGACTACAAGATCAAACCAAATAGTAGAACAGGGTCTCATAAATAACGTTCAACAAATTGGGATTCATTTAGCAACCGATTTTTATCTTCCGTTTGAACTCATTTCCCTAATTCTTCTAGTTTCTTTAATAGGTGCAATTACTATGGCTCGACAATAAGAAATACTTAGAATGAGTCAAAATTCTTAGAATTTCAAATATAAAATAAATAACTAAACAATCACAATTTTGATTTAGTAAAACCCATCTACTGCCAACACAACAAATACCTTCTTTTCTCTTTTGTTGCGTAATTGTTCTATTCTAATTAATTGAATCGGTTCAATTCTTGTCCTCATATTGAAATGAATCGAGATTGATAAGGAGTTAGTTAATGATGTTTGAGCATGTACTTTTTTTGAGTGTCTATTTATTTTCGATTGGTATCTATGGATTGATCACAAGCCGAAACATGGTTAGAGCTCTAATATGTCTTGAACTTATACTGAATTCAATTAATCTAAATCTCGTAACATTTTCTGATCTATTTGATAGTCGCCAATTAAAAGGAGACATTTTCGCGATTTTTGTTATAGCCCTTGCGGCTGCTGAAGCAGCTATTGGACTATCCATTCTTTCTTCCATCCATCGTAACAGGAAATCAACTCGTATCAATCAATCTAATTTTTTGAATAATTAGACATAGAATCCTCTAAACAAAGGCACATATATAATAATACGGAGCATTAAGATGAATAGAAATCTGATCTTATTTTTTTATTAGTATTTAATAATATCCATTTTTTGAGTAGGTTATTTCAGAGTATTCTTTTTTACTTAATTGAATATTGCATTTTTACAATCCATTGATATTGCAATTTGAATATTGCAATAATTTATATTGAAAAGATGATACCCAATTTATTGGCTAATTCAAATTAGTATGTAGAATTCATATAATTATGACTGTTGAAGTCTTAAATTCAAGTCTCTTGGTTCTTTTCACGCTTTCTTACAAACGGATTAAGAAATATATTATTATTTGTTAAAGTTTGGATAAACCATTGCTTCGTCTGGTGTCTACAATACATCTAATTTATATAGTACTAATTTTATTTTTACCAGATCGAAAATTTTTATGTTGAAAAGGGAAATTTAGAGATCCAATGTCACATTCTGTAAAAATTTATGATACATGTATAGGATGCACTCAATGTGTACGAGCTTGTCCAACAGATGTATTAGAAATGATACCTTGGGATGGATGTAAAGCCAAGCAAATTGCTTCCGCGCCGAGAACCGAAGATTGTGTGGGTTGTAAGAGATGCGAATCCGCCTGCCCAACAGATTTTTTAAGTGTCCGCGTTTATTTAGGGCCTGAAACAACCCGCAGCATGGCTCTATCTTATTGATACGTTACAAAAAACTCCACTTGAATCGTCTGATTCCTCTTTACCGAAGAAGCCTGTGCTCGAAATAATTGAGCATGGGCTTTTCTGGTCAAAACGTATCTTGTCTTTATTACTTTATCATGAGTTATTTTCCTTGGTTAACAATACTTGTTGTTTTGCCGATATTTGCAGGTTCATTAATTTTCTTTTTACCTCATAAAGGAAATAAAATAGTTAGGTGGTATACTATATCTATTTGTTTATTAGAATTCCTTCTAATGACTTATGCATTCTGTTATCATTTCCAATTGGAGGATCCCTTAATCCAATTAAAGGAGGATTCTAAATGGATAGATGTTTTGGATTTCCACTGGAGATTGGGAATCGATGGACTTTCATTAGGATCCATTTTATTGACAGGATTTATCACTACTTTAGCTACTTTAGCGGCTTGGCCGGTTACCCGGAATTCGCGATTATTCTATTTCCTGATGCTAGCAATGTATAGCGGTCAAATAGGATTATTCTCTTCACGAGACCTTTTACTTTTTTTTATCATGTGGGAGTTAGAATTAATCCCTGTTTACTTACTTTTATCCATGTGGGGGGGAAAGAGGCGTCTGTATTCAGCTACCAAGTTTATTTTGTATACTGCAGGCGGTTCCATTTTTTTCTTAATTGGAGTTCTGGGTATGGGGTTATATGGTTCCAATGAACCCGGATTAGATTTGGAAAGATTGATTAATCAATCATACCCTGCAACATTGGAAATACTACTGTATTTTGGCTTCCTTATTGCTTATGCTGTCAAATTGCCAATTATACCTCTACATACGTGGTTACCAGATACCCATGGGGAAGCGCATTACAGTACATGTATGCTTTTAGCCGGAATTCTATTAAAGATGGGAGCATACGGATTGATTCGGATCAATATGGAATTGTTACCTCATGCTCATTATCTATTTTCCCCCTGGTTGGTAATAATAGGAGCGGTGCAAATAATCTATGCAGCTTCAACTTCTCTTGGTCAACGAAATTTCAAAAAAAGAATAGCCTACTCCTCCGTATCTCACATGGGTTTCATAATTATAGGAATTGGTTCCATAACCAACATTGGACTAAATGGAGCTATTTTACAAATATTATCCCATGGATTTATCGGTGCTACACTTTTTTTCTTGGCGGGAACGGCTTGTGATAGAGTGCGTCTTGTTTATCTCGAAGAATTGGGGGGAATATCTATTCCAATGCCAAAAATTTTTACCATGTTTAGTAGCTTTTCAATGGCTTCTCTTGCCTTGCCAGGAATGAGCGGTTTTGTTGCAGAATTAGTAGTATTTTTTGGACTAATTACTAGTCCTAAATTTATGTTAATGCCAAAAATGCTAATTATTTTTGTAATGGCAATTGGAATGATATTAACTCCTATTTATTTATTATCTATGTTACGCCAGATGTTCTATGGATACAAGCTATTTCATGTTCCAAATGAACATTTTGTGGATTCTGGACCACGGGAACTGTTTCTTTTAATCTGTATCTTTTTACCAGTAATAGGAATTGGTATTTATCCAGATTTAGTTCTCTCGCTATCCGTTGACAGGGTAGAGGCTCTATTATCCAATTATTATCCTAAATAGGATTTTCTTTTTTTAACTAGTCCGCTCTATATTTCATCGTGGAAAAAACATAAAATTCAAAAAAAAAGTAAAAAAGTCTAATTAGATCTATCTCGAATTTTTGAGAACCCTTTGAAAAGACGTTCAAGGGGTTCTCAAATCAAACAAAAAAGGAAAAAAAACCTTCATATCATAAAAAAATGAGGGTTTTATGTTATGTAATCATTTAGATGGTAATGTAAATGAACCATAACTATGTAAACCTATTCCTAACAGATTGATACCAAAATAGCAGATCCAAATTATAAGAAATCCTATCGAAGCTACAAGTGCGGAATTTGTACCCTTCCAATTTGGATTTGTTCTACTATGTAAATATATAGCAAATATGGTCCAGGTAATAAATGCCCAAGTTTCCTTAGGATCCCAATTCCAATAGGATCCCCATGCCTCATTAGCCCATACTGCTCCACAAAGAATACCCATGGTTAAAAGAGTAAACCCTAGACTAATGACACGATAACTCCAAGAATCCAAACGCTCAGTTAATTGATATTTGTAATAATTTGGAAATGCGGGAAAAGAGGTGTTTTTTAAAGCACTTCTTTTTGCATATAAATATTCAATCTCACTAAAGAAAAATATTTTAAGTAAAACATTTTTTTTCTTTTTTAAAAAGAAATCGAAAGAATTTCGAAATCTAATGATTAGAAGAGCGGCGGATAATAAGGATCCGCACAAAAGAGTTGCATAGCTTAGTAACATCATACTGACATGCATCATTAACCACTGAGATTGTAGAGCAGGTACTAGTATTGTGGATTGATGCATTTCAGTTAAAAGACCCGATGTGGCAAAGCCTTGCGTTAAAATAGTACTTGGTGTAGTTATTGTGCTTAAATCATTTTTCGAGTTCTGTATCTTAGGAATAGTATGAAGAATATACAGAGCCCATGAAAGGAAGATCAATGACTCATATAAATTACTTAATGGAAAATGCCCCGAAGAAACCCAACGAGAAACTAAGAATCCTGTTATAGAGAAAAAAGTAGTTATCATTCCTTTTTCTGACGAATCACGTAATCCCCTAAGTTCACGAACTAATAAGGTTATCAAATGAATCGTAATCACAATTGAAATGGTTGAGAAAGAGATATGAGTTAGTATATGTTCTAAAGTTGCAAATAGCATAAGGATAAGGTCCCATTACAAAATTGAAAATTTCGAATTTAATCCATTTTCTAATCTATTGTATTCTTTTTCGAGAATGCCGCCACTCGGACTCGAACCGAGATGCTTGAGCACTGCTTCCTAAGAGCAGCGTGTCTACCAATTTCACCATGGCGGCTAACTTAAAATAATAGTTAACTTAAAAGAATAATAGTTATTTTCTCATGAATCGTCGAGATTGGGAGAGGCCATAGAATTTAGGAACATTAGAATTTCATCATTAACTACAAATAATTTTGTATTTTAGAAAAATTTATAGAATGAAAGCCTTTACGCTCTTATTAATATGATTTACCAGTCTTAAACTCATTTATATGGGAATTTTGGATAAGATTGGATAAGATAGGTAGAGGTTGTATGTCCTATTGCAAGAATAGTCTACTTTTGGTAATAGAATCCTCATTTTTTTTTTATGAGGATTCTATAATTAATCTGAATTATTCATTCAGATTAAATAATTGGAATTTCTTTGGGTTGGGATAGTTCAATTCAGATTATTCCAAAACCTTATTATTTGTTTGTTTGTTGCCCAGAAAAACCTTTTGGTTTTGGATGCTCGTTACCGCTAGAAAATGGTCTTGATTTTGCTAAAGAATAAGATTGTACTATGGAAAAATAAGTCTTTTTCTTCCAAAGATTTTTACGAATACGCTTTTTTGACATCGAAGTACGTTTTTTTGGAACTGCCATTTAAAAGGGGAATTATTTTTTTCTAGTTGTATGTGAAAGACATCTATTGCCGAAAATCAATCCTTCTTTCTGTTTTTTCTTAGTATTTATACTTAGATACTGAAAGATACTGAAATTCAAAATTCTTTTTTAGTTCATTTTGTCTAATGTGGATAAGACAAGAGTTTTTTAAGGCTTTCTATTTAAATCAATTTATATATCAAATATATCCCATATATTAATATATGGTATGGGGGATAAGCCCCCATATAAGATGGGGAGATAAAAAGAAGGTAAAATTCAATTAGTTAATTAAGTTCAGAACGGTATTTCATAATTGAATTCCAATCAAAAAAAATACTTTTAAACAAGACATTCTAAAACTTAGAGAATTCTAGTCATTAGGATTTCCGTTTTATATGAAGTAAGCAATATTTGAGAATTTCCTATACTATAGATTCTTTGGAATTCAATCAATCAATTACGAAACAAGAGAGCTCCTTTATTTTAAGAGAAAGAAATACAAAAATGAATAGAAAGTAAAATGATTCAATCTTTTTTTGTAGTTTAATAAATATTTTTTTTAACTAATAACTAGAGAACATAACTAGATAACGAAATTCTTTGATTCACTTTTTGAATTTAAGCAACTAAACCCATTCCGAATTTTTGAATATTTTAATGAGAGAAATTTTGAAAAATCCAGAATTCCTGTATTTTTTCTTATTCTTATTTTGTTTTTTGAATTCCTTTAGAGATATATAAGAGTGGGTTTGGTGAATCGGAAACAATTCAATTTTATAGAAAAATTGAACTATAAATTTCAACTAAAAATTGCTATTTCTTTTCTTATGGAACATACATATCAATATGCCTGGGTAATCCCTCTTCTCCCACTTCCAGTTATTATGTCAATGGGATTTGGACTTTTTCTTATTCCGACAGCAACAAAAAATCTTCGCCGCATATGGGCTTTTCCTAGTATTTTACTCTTAAGTATAGCTCTGGTATTCTCAGTTCACCTGTCTATTCAACAAATAAATGGAAGTTCTATCTATCAATATCTATGGTCTTGGACCATCAATAACGATTTTTCTTTAGAATTTGGATACTTGATCGACCCCCTTACGTCTATTATGTTAATACTAATTACTACTGTAGGAATCTTGGTTCTTATTTATAGTGACGATTATATGTCTCACGATGAAGGATATTTGAGATTTTTTGTTTATATAAGTTTTTTTAATACTGCCATGTTGGGATTGGTTACTAGTTCCAATTTGATACAAATTTATTTTTTTTGGGAACTTGTCGGAATGTGTTCCTATTTATTGATAGGCTTTTGGTTTACACGGCCAATTGCAGCGAGTGCTTGCCAAAAAGCTTTTGTAACTAATCGTGTAGGGGATTTTGGTCTGTTATTAGGAATTTTAGGTTTTTTTTGGATAACAGGTAGTTTAGAGTTTCGGGATTTGTTCAAAATAGCTAATAACTGGATTCCTAATAATGGGATTAATTCCTTACTTACTACTTTGTGTGCTTTTTTATTATTCCTTGGTGCAGTTGCAAAATCCGCACAATTCCCTCTTCACGTATGGTTACCCGATGCTATGGAAGGACCCACTCCCATTTCGGCTCTTATACACGCAGCAACTATGGTTGCTGCGGGGATTTTTCTTCTAGCTAGACTTCTTCCTCTTTTCATATCCCTACCCTGGATAATGAGTTTTATTTCTTTAGTAGGTACAATAACACTCTTCTTAGGAGCCACTTTAGCTCTTGCTCAGAGAGATATTAAAAGAAGCTTAGCCTATTCTACAATGTCTCAATTGGGTTATATGATGTTAGCTCTCGGTATAGGTTCTTATGAAGCTGCTTTATTCCATTTGATCACTCATGCTTATTCGAAAGCTTTATTGTTCTTAGGATCTGGATCCGTTATTCATTCAATGGAACCTCTTGTTGGATATTCACCAGATAAAAGTCAGAATATGGTTCTTATGGGTGGTTTAAGAAAATACGTTCCAATTACAAGAACTACTTTTTTATGTGGTACACTTTCTCTTTGTGGTATTCCACCTCTTGCTTGCTTCTGGTCCAAAGATGAAATCCTTAGTAATAGCTGGTTGTATTCACCTTTTTTTGGAATAATAGCCTCTTTTACTGCAGGATTAACTGCATTTTATATGTTTCGGATATATTTACTTACTTTTGATGGGTATTTGCGTGTTCATTTTCAAAATTACAGCAGTACTAAAGAAGGTTCGTTGTATTCAATATCCTTATGGGGAAAAGGCATATCCAAAGGAGTCAATAGAGATTTTGTTTTATCAACAATGAAGGATAAGGATGGAGTTTCTTTTTTTTCACAAAATAGACCTCAAATTCCTGGTAATACAAGAAATAAGATAGGATCCTTTAGTACTCCCTTTGGGGCTAAAAACACTTTTGTCTATCCTCATGAAACGGGAAATACTATGCTATTTCCTCTTCTTATATTACTCCTTTTTACTTTGTTCATTGGATCTATAGGAATCCATTTTGATAATGGAATAAAGGGTAATGGAATATCGGAGTTAACCATATTATCAAAGTGGCTAACTCCTTCAATAAACTCTTTTCAGGAAAGTTCTAATTCTTCCATAAATTCATATGAATTTCTCATTAATGCAATTTCTTCTGTAAGTTTAGCAATTCTTGGTCTATTCATAGCATATATCTTCTATGGATCTACTTATTCCTTTTTTCAGAATTTGAATTTTCTAAATTCCCTTGTAAAAGGGAATCAAAAAAAAAACTTTTTGGATCAAGTAAAAGAAAAGATATACAGCTGGTCATATAATCGTGGTTATATAGATGTTTTCTATACTAGGGTCTTTATCTTGGGTATAAGGAGATTAGCCGAACTAACGAATTTTTTTGATAAGGGTGTTATTGATGGAATTACCAATGGAGTAGGTCTTGCTAGTTTTTGTATAGGAGAAGAAATTAAATATGTAGGGGGGGGGCGAATATCATCTTATCTATTCTTTTTTTTATGTTATGTATCCTTGTTCTTATTCTTTTTTCCATGAAAATGGATTATTCCATGAATTCCTCAAAACGAGGCTTATCAAAATGCAAAATCTAAGACTACTATAAGACTACTAATAAAATAAGAAAAAAATTCGAACGATTAAATTACTTCTCCCGAATATCCAACTGACTGATTAATTTCTTATAACGTACTCTATTTTTCTTAGCCAAATAAGCCAGCAAACGTTGACGTTTTCCCAAAAGTCTTCGTAGACCTCTTTCCGATGAAAAATCTTTTTTGTGTAATTCCAAATGTGAAGCAAGTCTCCGTATCTTATTGGTGAAACTGAATACTTGAAATTCAACAGAACCCCTGTTTTCTTGTTTTTCTTCTTTAACCATAAATCAAAAAATTTTTCTACCTCCTTTCTTTTTCATGTATTTTTCTGATCAGGAAAAATACAAAATTATGTCAGTTATTTTGAAGTTATTCTAATCTCGTACACACAAAAATTTGCAATTATTCATCTACTGCTGGAATCTGGAATTTGGATTTATTTTATCGATGCAAATTGGATTTGCATAGAAGGGTACATTCTTTTATTTTAGATAGAAGAAACATTTCTTCTATCTAAAATAAAAGAATTTTGCTGATTTATTTATTGCTATATCCAATTTATAGAATTGATATACCATTTAATTGATATAATTTAGCAAAATGAAACACAGCATATGCATCCATCTTTCGGCTCGAGAATTTCACGGGATAGAGATATAGTATAAGAAATAGGCTATTAAGTAACTCTAAATGAATTGTGGATACATCTGTATCCTTAACATACTGAAACGGCTGCCATTACTCGTATCAAACCAATAGCGATTCATAAAAGCTAAATCTTGTAATCAATGGTGGGCCAATAATGAATTTTTTTGCATATGTATTAAGACGCTTGGTCTGATTTCG